AGAAGTCCTTTTGAAAGAAGCTATTCAGGAACAGATGGATCGTTTTCTCCTTCAATAACAAGTATAAGTAAATAAATTACTTTAAATTAGTAAGGTAAATTAGAAGGAAAAAATGTATATTAAGAAGTCTCTTATTCAAATCATTCAAAAAAGCTTTCTTGACATAGAAATATAAAAGATATATGGAAATAAATTGCGTCCAATAGGATTTGAACCTATACCAAAGGTTTAGAAGACCTATGTCCTATCCATTAGACAATGGACGCTTTTGATTTCAAATTTTTTTTACCTTTTGTTATTCGTAAAAAAAGCATATATGAAAAACTTAAGGGAATTACGTATTTACTTCAATACTGCAATTGCATTAATTATATTCTTTTATAATAGTTTTTCTTTTTTAAAATTTGATTCATTTTTTTTTTAGTTTAATAAAAAAAGATTTTTTAAAATATAGAGATTACTCTAAATATTGACTAGAGCTAAGAGATAAAGTAAGTACAAGCGGGTAGCGGGAATCGAACCCGCATCGTTAGCTTGGAAGGCTAGGGGTTATAGTCGACGTTGATTCATCATTCTTAACGTCTCTAATTCAAAACCGAACATGAAACTTTGGTTGCATTCGGCTCCTTTATGGAAGATAAATAAATTACCAAATGTAAGATAAGAACGAAATTGAAAAAATTCGACCCATAACATCTATGTCAGCTTATCTGTCTGAATGTATTCAAAATAACCGACCTGCTTTCTAGACGATCCTTATAGAAAAGAAGGGGCTTCTAAGACTCTTTCTAGTTACTTCGTTCTCTATTTCTATTTAATGGAATCCTTAGGAAAAGCTTTTTGTTTCCATCGAGCTAAAAGATTAGATTTGTCGATGTCTTTAGTAAACCAAAGACATTGTTTAATAGCTATTTTGCTTCACTTTTCCCTATACAATACAAAAAAATTGAAGATTTAGTTACGATTAGAAATAAAATTTTATATTTTTATCCATGGATTCCTTACTCATATTTATTCAATTGGAAGTATTGATCCAATAAAAAAAATTATGTTTCGTAATTTCATAATCCAATTTTTTAAATTTCTAATTGACTCTTGGATACAAATCACGAGAATATATATTCTTCCTCCACTTTTTAATTGAGAGGTAAAGGAGAAAATCCTTTTTACGAGATAAAGTTTTTGATCGGAATGGGAGATTAACCAACCCGAGGGACCCCTTAACCATTAAGGGATTAATAGAACGAATCACACTTTTACCACTAAACTATACCCGCTACAATACGATTATTGTGTATAAATCGACTTTTTGTCGAACAATAAATTTTTTCGTAATCAAAAGATAGGATAAAAAAAGAATCGTGAAAATTAGAGCGTAAACGAGAGTACGTAATGAAATTAGGACCCATTTCATTTTGCTTAGAGATTTTTGTCGGATATGTCTTGACAAAACTATTTAAGTCGTAACATAAAAATGCAGTGGAAAATAATTTACAGTTCCCCTGTTTTCGTATCTTACTTTAATAGATATTTTTTTAATTAGTAAAATACTATAAAAAAGCCAATAAATTAAGATAGCAAATGACATTTGGATTATATAGCAAAGGAATCGAAATAGTTCCTCTTATGATTGTTTCAATATAAATAAAAAGTTTTTGTGTTTTCAAATTAAAGAAAAATTTTTTGAATTTGATATTCATTGGAACAAAAGAGGCCCGGCCCAGCTAGATACTGGCCAGGCCAAGCCGGGGAAAGAAAAGGTTTCTTTGGACAAAATCAAAAAGTACTTTTTGATTTCTTTTCTTTATTATTTTTTTTATATAGATAAACTAAATAAAAGTTTTTTTTCAAGCCCTATTTTGACTTATTTAACATAGTAATTGTCCTTTCCTTTGTCAATTGGGGAGAGATGGCTGAGTGGACTAAAGCGTCGGATTGCTAATCCGTTGTACGAGTTTTTCGTACCGAGGGTTCGAATCCCTCTCTTTCCGTTTTCATTGATAACTTTTTATTTCCCCTTTTTAAGTTATTTTAATAGTTAAAAATGTGAAAGAGCTAAAATTATACTAAAGAACATTGAAAAATCGAGCAAGAAAAACAAACAAACCTTATTTCTTTTTTATTCTTCACGTCCAGGATTACGTCCTGGATCATTAGATAGGAATCCGAAGATGAATAAAGAGACAAAGAATATCACTACTGTGTAAACAAATAGTTTTAGAGTAAGCATTACATAATCTCCAAGAGTATTTTTTAGGAAAAAAAAGATAGTAGATTCTCCATGCGTATATTTGTATTTTAGTTTACGTACCCTACTATATTTTAGTATAGTTTATATATATATCTTTTTTTTAATTGCCACCAAATAAACTCGAGTTTTTTTGAGGCTATAAAAATAAAAAAATTTTCAAAAAAAAAACATTATTAATATTTAATAAAAGGGGAGTTTAAAAATTACGAAAAATTTTCTTTTATACCCACAATTAGCCATTTTAGAAGACTCCAAAGGGTCTTCCAATGGAAAAAGGTCAGAATAATGAAGTAAAATGTGGTGTTCTGAACTTATCACAGCTATACCAGAATTTCTCTATTTGAATCGAGGGCTTATACTGTAATATTTACCTGATCTTTTCGATTGTGAGAATTTTTTTACAATAAACTATAAATTTGTCTAGGGCGATATTAAATACTATTAAATTCTAAATATCAGCGAAAACTTACAGCGGCTTGCCAAACAAAAGCTAAGAGAAAAAAGAGAAGAGGTATTACTGGCATAACATCTACGACTGGATTTAAAAAAGCGTAGGCTTCGGGCAATTTGGCAGCGAAAAAACTACTTGAAAAAGGGGTAGCATTAAGACAGATACAGATAAAACTTAATATATTAAGCATAACAAACATTTTGTTCTTGAGGGTAATTATATTTTTTTTGATTGAGTTATTAATAAGTTGCATTATTTATAGAAGGGTAAAGGAAAAAAAATAAAGTAGATAGACCAAAAAACCTTCTTTGCTTTGAACTTGCCCAATCAAAAATTCTTCAACTTCAATTCTAAAATCAAAAGTGAATAGAATAAATCATACTTTCATATAATATCTTAATTGAATTAGATGTAATGATCAATAAATTCATTAGTTTAATTCTATATTTACACATAGAAAAATTATCTAAAAAATAGAATTTATTTGATTTTTGTTTAGACTCAAGTTGACGAACAACCAGTACCAATCTTAGTCTTTATTAGTGTCAAAAATAAATGGGGCGTGGCCAAGTGGTAAGGCAACGGGTTTTGGTCCCGGTATTCGGAGGTTCGAATCCTTCCGTCCCAGAGTATATCTGTATACACACCCAACATATTGTAATATTAGTAAAGGCTTTCTCCATATATATCATATATATGGCATATAATAGATAGATTTATATCATATCAAAAGAAATCAGAATAACGTTTACTTTTTTGAACGATCTTCGGTTTATGTTTAATAGTATTATATTGAAAAATAAAAAAAAATTATTCTTCTTCTTTTTAATGAGTCTTCTATGAATCATATTTTTTTTTCACAAATTTAATCGAGTTCAAATAACACGCAGATGAAATAGAATCTAATTGTTATCTATCTCTTAAATTGAGGATTTCTTATGAGTTCTTAGTATTCGAAGAAGAAAGTGTGAAATTGGTGAATTTCTCTTATAACTATCAAGTTATTTTAAGATGCAGATTCAAAAATGACTTCTTTAGAATTTTAGTAATGTTATATTTAATTAAAAAAAAAATTGTTTTTATTTTATTATCTATTTATAAGATATAAGATTATATATATATATATATTTATTTGATATATTTGTAGAAATGGTAATAGATATAAATATCTGGGGTTAATTTTGAGTTTTTCTGCGACTTCTTCATAAACTCTATATAAATAAAGTAAAATATAGATTACTGGGTACCGCCCAAACCAATGACTATTCATTGATTCCATAATGGAATTAATTGCATACTGATTCCAAACTAAAGGAATGTTATGGTAAAACTTCGTTTAAAACGATGTGGTAGAAAGCAACGTGCGACTTGAAGGACACGATCCAATGTGGATTCTTATACCCACCCTTTTTTTATATTATAGAGCACTGAAAGTGCTTTTGGCTCGACATCATTTGGTCTGTTCCACTATAGCTCTCATTTGGTTTTTTGGGGGAGGGGGGGCATGTAAACTGTATCGTACAAGATGGAGCTCGAGCAGAACGTATTGATTCGTTTATCAGAGGCAAGAATCTAGGGTTAGTATCAATTAATAAATTGGGACAACTTTGTTAAGTATATTTTCGATATGGAAATCTAAAGGCTCCAATTCAAGTAAGTCTTAAATTCAAATTTGTTGGAATTTGTAAAAACCTTTCAATCAAATCAAAAGTGTATTACACAGGAATCAACCATTAGTATGATTCGGTGATACAAGGAAATCACAAAAAAAGGTATGTTGCTGCCATTTTGATTGAAACGATTAAAGATCATCGAAGTAATGTCTAAACCTAATGATTCAAGGTAAAGAAAGATAAAGGATCTTAGAACAAGGAAAAACCGTTTTCAATTGTCTCAACAACAAGAACTAGATTAAAATGAAGAATCAAAATGGATTCAAAAGGTGACAGACAAAAAGAAAGGGTATTAGAGACCACTCAAGAAAGTAAATTGTTTCCTTAGGGAGTCATCCAACTTGAGTTATGAGAGTGCAAAGTACAAATACGAATACTTTTTTGGTTGGGGAAAGAATAATAAACAACAAGTATTTAAATCATATGATAAAGAAAGAGAATTTTTGGTCTAATTGAGTTGAGGATATATTTAATCTTATAATTCTATATCTATACATAAGATAAAACTTGAATTTTTTTGAGCCGTACGAGGTGAAAACTTCTTATACGTTTCTCGGGGGGGTTTATCTACATCTATCCCAATGAGCCATTTATCGAATCGTTGCAATTGATGTTCGATCCCGAAGAGAAGGAAGAGCTCTTTGTAAAGTAGGTTTTTATGATCCGATAAAGAATGAAACCTATTTAAATATTCCTGTTATTTTATATTTCCTTGAAAAAGGTGCTCAGCCTACAGGAACTGTTCATGATATTTCAAAGAAGGCGGGTGTTTTTATGAACCGTCGCCCTAATTACCAACCAAAATTCAATTAATGAAATATATAGAAATTAAAGAAAGTGTGGACGATTTTTTCCAGTTTTGTATAATTTTTTATTTTCCATTTTTTCTCCAGTAGAGATATATAATATTTTATTTCTTTTTGCTCGTCATCTTTTATAACGATAAAACTCTATTGTCATGGCAATGGGCGCTTTTCAATGGAATTATATGAACAAATAAGAAACTTAATATTTTCTTTTTTACTTAGATTGATTGATATTAAACCACGGATTTTTCTATTTCATTTGTTTAATTTATTTGTCCGTCTACACCCTTTATGTCTATATGTCGCTTCTATATGTAGTGCCAACCCAATATAAACCGTCAGTTTTTAATTTTAGTAAATTGAAATTTGAATTTATATTTTTTTTTATTGTATTCTTTTCTCAACATTCCCATTTCTATTGACAACAGTGTATCAAATAAATATAATCTGAGCGTGGATAAATGAATCTATTTATCTCCGCTCTTCAGTTCATCTTTTTTATATTATGTTCAAATTGTATTTTTTTCTATTTTTGTTTTGCCTTTTTTTGATTGTGCCGTACAATTAAATCTCTTTATTTATTGGGCTTACGATTGTATCTATACATTCTAATTTTTGTAGTTCGGGTTGCTAACTCAACGGTAGAGTACTCGGCTTTTAAGTGCGACTAGCATCTTTTACACATTTGTATGAAGCAAGGGATTCGTCTATATCATCGGTAGAGTTTGTAAGACCGCGACTGATCCTGAAAGGAATGACTGGAAAAAGCAGCATGTCGTATCAATAGAGAATTCTAAGAATATTTCATTCTTAGTGTTATGGGGATATGGCCAAACCTTTTTAAAATTGTTTAAATTTTTTACTTGTACGAAAATGAATTTAACAAGTAAAGAAATGAAAACTAAATTTAAAGTTAGGTCTAGTAAATAAATGGATAGAGCCTAGCTATAGGTTCAAATTATAGGAAAAGAAAAAGTAACGAGCTTCTGTTCTTCATTTTTGAATGATTACCCGATCTAATTAGACGTTAAAACTATATTAGTGCTTGACGCGGGAAAGGATTTTACCATGAGCGTATTATCGATTTGTTTTGAATCCTAACTATTAGCTATTTCCATTATGTAGTAGAAAAAAATGTGTATGGAGAAGGCAGTATATTGATAAAGAGATCTTTTTTTAATCAAAAGAGCGATTGGATTGAAAAAATAAAGGATTTCTAACCATCTTTTTATCCGAGAATGAACATAAAACGATTGGTCGAAAAAAGAGAGGATAGAGAGTCCGTTTTTGAGTCATACCTTTTTCCGAGGTATCCTATTATTTTTTTTAACATAATACCTTGTTTTGACTCTATCGTACTATGTATCATTTGATAACCCAATACATCCCATCCTACTTTTCCTATTTTCGGTTCAAATCTAATTTAAAATGGCAGAATATCAAGGATTTTTAGAGCTAGATAGATCTGAGAAATATGAACTCCTATACCCACTTATCTTTCGGGAGTATATGTATGCATTTGTTCGTGATCATGGTTTAAATAGATTGAATTTTTTCGAAAATGTGGTTTATGACAATCAATATAGTTTATTGATTGTAAAACGTTTAATTTTTCGAATGTATCAAACGAATCATTTGATTATTTCCGATAATGATTCTAACCAAAATCAAGTTTTTGGTTTCAATGAGAATTTGTGTTCTCAAATGATATCAGAAGGGCTTGCAGTCATTGTGGAAATGCCATTTGCCCTACGATTAGTATCTTCCTTAAGGGGTAGAGAAGTTGTAAAGTATTATAATTTACGATCAATTCATTCAATATTTCCTTTTTTAGAGGACAAATTTACACATTTAACTTATGTATCAGATGTACTAATACCCTATCCGATTCATCTGGAAATCTTAGTTCAAACCCTTCGCTGTTGGGTAAAAGATGCCTCTTCTTTGCATTTATTAGGGTTTTTTCTTCATAACTATTATAATTGTAATAGTTTTTTTATTACAAAAAATAAATCTATTACTTTTTTTTCAAAGAGTAATCCAAGATTTTTCTTGTTCCTGTATAATTCTCATGTTTGTGGATACGAATCTGTCTTACTTTTTATATGCAACCAATCTTCTCATTTACGATTAACATCTTCTGGTGTGTTTTTTGAGCGAATATTTTTTTATGGAAAAATAAAGCATCCTGCGGAAGAAGTCTTTGCTAATGATTTTCCGACTGGCCTCTGGCTCCGTCAGGATCTTTTCATGCATTATGTTAGACATCAAGGAAAATCAATTCTAGCTTCAATGGATACACCTCTTTTGATGAATAAA